ATGCGTTGATTTTTTTCTACCAATCACAAAGATATTGGAACACTATACTTTATTTTAGGAATTTGAGCAGGCCTAATAGGAACATCTATAAGACTTTTAATTCGAGCAGAACTCGGTCAACCTGGATCCCTCTTAGGCAACGATCAACTTTATAACGTTATTGTAACAGCACACGCATTTTTAATAATTTTCTTCTTAGTAATACCTGTTCTTATTGGCGGATTTGGAAACTGACTTATCCCCTTAATGGTTGGAACACCAGATATGGCCTTCCCTCGCCTAAATAATATAAGATTCTGACTTCTTCCTCCTGCACTTTTCTTACTAGTAGCCTCTGCTATAGTGGAACAAGGCGTAGGAACAGGATGAACCGTATATCCCCCTCTATCAGACAACATCGCCCACACAGGCCCCTCCGTAGACCTAGCAATTTTTTCTCTTCACTTAGCAGGTGCAAGATCCATCCTAGGAGCTTTAAATTTCATTAGAACAGTAGCAAACCTTCGACACCGAGGAGTTACTTATGAACGTCTTCCCTTATTCATTTGAGCTGTATTTATTACTGTCATTCTTCTCTTACTAGCTCTCCCCGTACTAGCCGGAGCAATTACAATACTATTAACAGACCGGAACTTGAATACATCTTTTTTTGACCCAAGAGGAGGGGGAGACCCAATTCTTTTTAGGCACCTCTTTTGATTTTTTGGCCATCCCGAAGTATATATTCTGATTCTGCCTGGATTCGGAGCAATCTCCCACATTGTGGCCCACTACTCAGGCAAACTAGAACCCTTTGGTACCTTAGGAATAATTTATGCTATACTTGGCATTGGGGTACTAGGATTTATTGTGTGAGCACATCACATATTTACAGCAGGAATAGACGTCGACTCACGAGCTTACTTTACAGCTGCCACTATAATTATTGCAGTTCCTACAGGAATTAAAGTATTTAGTTGATTAGCAACTATCTTAGGCTCAAACGTAAACTACGAGCTACCTATAGTATGAGCCCTAGGATTCATTTTCTTATTCACAATAGGAGGCCTTACTGGCATTATATTATCTAACGCGTCACTAGATATTATACTTCATGACACCTACTACGTAACAGCCCACTTCCATTACGTTTTAAGAATAGGAGCAATTTTTGCTATTTTTGCGGCCTTCACACACTGGTTCCCTCTTCTTACAGGAGTGGCTCTCCACCCTCGATGAGGAAAAGCTCAATTCTGTCTTATATTCTTAGGAGTAAACCTAACATTCTTCCCTCAGCACTTCCTAGGACTAGCGGGTATACCCCGTCGATACTCCGACTACCCTGACTCATTCATAAAATGACACGTCCTATCGTCAATTGGAGCTGCTGCCTCTTTTATTGCACTAATGTACTTTATCTTTATTGTATGAGAAGCTCTAGTCTCTCAACGAGGCATTATTGCATCTTCACACATACCTACTTCCCTGGAATGAGGCCCTCTTCTTCCTCCAGGAGAACATAACCGACCAGGTACACCAATAATTGTTTACCGTCCCGTATAATACCTTTCAGCCTTAATATATGAGCAGAAGCTAATTAAGCACCTAACTGTTAATTAGGCCTATGTCATCCTTTTGACCTGTTCAGATGTCATATTGAGGACAATTAGGATTTCAAGACGCTGCCTCTCCAATAATACGGCAACTCATTGAGTTTCACGACCATGCAATAGTTATCTTGGTAATGATTATTACTTTCGTAACTTTTATACTTGCTTCTCTTCTCTCAAACAAACTAACAATAAAAACCTTTAACGAAAACAACACTATCGAAACAATTTGAACAATCATTCCCGCCATGATTTTATTAACCCTGGCCCTCCCTTCTCTTCGACTACTATACCTAATAGATGAAGTTATAACGCCTTCAATTACTGTAAAAGCTATTGGCCACCAATGATACTGAACATATGAATATAACGACTTCCATGAAATAGGAGGAGACTCTTACATACTTCCGGCAGAAGACCTATCAGCAACGTCGCCCTTCCGGCTCTTAGAAGTAGATAACCGCTTATTACTCCCCTGCAATACTAATATTCGAGTTCTCGTCTCATCAGAAGACGTTATACACTCATGAGCTGTCCCTAGACTAGGATTAAAAGTAGACGCAATTCCAGGACGTATTAATCAACTAGGAGTCTTTATTGACCTCCCCGGAGTATATTACGGCCAATGCTCAGAAATCTGCGGTGCCAACCACTCATTCATACCTATCGCTATTGAAGCACGATCAACTGAGGACTTTACTAACATTGTTCAACAGATTAGATCAGATTCCTAGATCTATTTAACCGCCCCACCTACTAATAAATAGAATTAGATTATCTCCTCAGGATAAATATACATACCATGCCTGTTCTCTCACCACTCGCCTGATGCACTCTAGGACTCATGTTTCTTTTAATTGTATCTATAGTAAAAACATCTCTATGATGAATACGAACCCCTCGCTTTAACACAACAAAAACACAAGACCTAACATCCTCCCTCTCATCTCTTCGCGCAAAACTCTATAGGAGCTAGTTAAAAAAATAACATTAATTTGTCAGGTTAAAATTGCACAGTATGCGTTCCTAGTAAGATGGCTGAAAAATAAGCGGAAGACTGTAAATCTTCTTATGGACCCTGTTCTCTTACTATTATTTGTAGTATAAACAATACGTTAGCCTTTCACGCTATTAATGTGCCTGTGCACCAAATACCTTTTTAGTATAACTCATTACATCTACCTTCCAAGTAGAAAATTTATCCTATAAAAAAGGTAAACTAGGTTGGCAGAGCCATGCATTCGATTTAGGTTCGAAAGACAGAAGTATTCTTCTACCTGGTATTAGCTCTCGACCCCTTCTTAGAATGAAGCATTTACGTTGATGCAAATCACTTACACTGATTAGAAGGTGTTGCCCATTCTATTCATATACAAAGTAGTGTCTCATGCACGTAGGCCTTTGATCCCTAAAGTAAAGGTTAAACCCCTTTCTTTGTAAATTTTATCTTCTCATGAAAATAAGATTATGCAACTGCGTTCTTCTAATCTCACCACTACCCCTATTTCTAAAAAATTCTATTTTTCTCCTTTCTATCTAATTACTGCTAGTCCTTGACCCCTTACAGGAGCCTTAGGAGGATGTTTACTGGCCAGAGGCTTAGTCGCCTGGTTTCATCTTTCCTATATATCAGGAATCGTTATAGGGCTACTAATAATTATCCTCACTATATACCAGTGATGACGAGACCTAATCCGAGAAGCAACCTTCATGGGCTACCACACCGAATTCATGATAAAAAGTCTTCGACTAGGAATAATTCTATTTATCGTCTCAGAAGTTCTTTTCTTCTTTGCTTTCTTTTGAGCTTTTTTCCATAGTAGTTTAGCCCCCACTCCCGAAATTGGCTGTACCTGACCTCCCACAGCAATTCAAGTAATTAATCCGTTTTCCGTCCCACTTCTAAACACAGGCGTTCTTCTAGCATCAGGGGTCACTGTTACATGGGCTCATCACGCACTTTTGGAGAAAGACCGGCAAAGCGCCCTCCAAAGACTAACCCTTACAGTTCTTCTAGGAATCTACTTCACATACCTCCAAGCAACTGAATATGCCGAAGCCTCATTCACTATCGCCGATAGCGTTTATGGTACCACCTTTTTTGTTACAACAGGCTTTCATGGCCTTCACGTCATAATTGGAACTATTTTTTTACTAGTATCTCTGTTACGAATTTACATAGAACAATTCTCTTCTAAACACCATTTCGGCTTTGAAGCAGCCGCATGATACTGACACTTTGTCGATGTCGTTTGACTATTTTTATTCGTCTTTGTCTACTGGTGAGGCTCTTAATCATTAGCTCTTATGTTCTTCCTGCTCCTTATATCCCTACTTATCTCTTTTTCCCTAGTGCTTCCCTTGGCCTTATCCCCATTAATGCTGGGCGTATGAATCTTGATAATAAGTGCCTGAGCAGCAAGCCTCATTGCCCTAAGACTATCTTCATGACTAGGAATAACAACCATTTTAATTTATATTGGGGGCCTCAACGTCCTCTTTGCTTATTTCGCTGCCACCTCCCCAAACCAATTTCTATTCTCCCGAAATCTGTTTATAAGAATGACCTTTCTCTTAATTAGTACTTTTTTTAACACAATCTTATACCCTCCAATACCCTTTCACTTCTCTACCTCCCTATCACATATCACAAAACTATATTTTAGGTTTGAAAGGCTCTCACTAGTATTCCTGGCACTAGTCCTCTTTATTGCTCTAATCGCAGTAGTAAAAATCGCCAGCCGCCATCATGGCCCCTTACGGCCATTCTCCTAATCTCTCCGTATATGTTTATCCCCCTCCGGAAAAGACACCCTATCTTTAAAATTGTAACAAATGCCGTAGTAGACCTTCCAGCCCCATCCAATCTCTCTATCTGATGAAATTTTGGCTCTCTCTTAGGGTTATGCCTTATTATTCAAGTTGTTACTGGTCTCTTCTTAGCAATACATTACACTCCCCACGTTGACATGGCTTTCTCATCGGTAGCCCATATTACACGAGACGTGAACTACGGATGACTCCTCCGTTATATTCACGCGAACGGTGCTTCTTTCTTCTTTATCTGCTTATATATCCACGTAGCCCGCGGACTATATTATGGCTCTTTTTTCTATCAAGAAACATGAGCAATTGGAGTAATTATTCTACTCCTAACCATAGCGACCGCCTTCGTGGGCTATGTCTTGCCGTGAGGCCAAATAAGATTCTGAGGCGCCACAGTCATTACAAACCTCTTCTCAGCTATTCCTTATATTGGTACCACCTTAGTAGAATGAATCTGAGGAGGATTTGCAGTAAGTAATGCAACGCTGAACCGGTTCTTCGCTTTCCACTTTTTATTTCCCTTTATCATTATAGCTCTATCAGCCCTTCATCTTTTATTTCTCCACCAAACAGGATCAAATAATCCCCTAGGCCTAGAGGCCCCCCAAGCCATGGTTCCCTTCCATAGCTACTACACATTCAAAGACCTTGTAGGGTTCGTTGTTATACTCTTCTTTCTCTGCTACCTCTCTCTACTTTACCCCAATCTCTTAGGAGATCCAGAAAACTTTATCCCTGCCAACCCGCTAGTAACTCCCCTTCATATTAAACCCGAATGATACTTTCTTTGAGCCTATGCTATCCTCCGATCTATTCCAAACAAACTGGGGGGAGTAATGGCAATATTCGCAGCCATCCTAGTTTTATTTTTCCTACCTGTACTAAAATATCAAGCATCACGATCCCTAGCGTTTTATCCGCTATCTCAAATTCTATTCTGAACTTTCATCGCTAACTCCATTCTGCTCACCTGAATCGGAGCGCGACCGGTAGAAGCCCCCTACGAACTACTGGGACAAATCTTTACAACCTTTTACTTCTCATTTTTTATCTTAAAGCCCCTCTCAACCTTTCTCTGAGACCGTTTAATCTTTTCTTCAGAAGATAATTTAAAAAAAATCTTAACTTTGGAAGTTAAATATCGGGTTCTCCTCGTCCTCTGAGACACATCTTTGCGGAAAACGTGATTTTGAACATCACCAAAAGAAGTTCAACTCTTCTATGTGTCTGGCCTTATAGTTGATTAACAACATCAAACTGCAAATTTGAAAGCGTACTAAAATACTAAGGCTTCTCACCTCTTATTCTGGACAAGATCAGCTAAATAAGCTATTGGGCTCATACCCTGAAAATGGATCATCTCCTCTTGTCACTACCAAGTCCCTCTCCGCAGGATAAGTTAATTTAGACTATTGGGCTCATGCCCCACCAGCGGAACACTTCTTCCTCCTGCAAATCTCAATTAGTTTGAATCTAGCTCCGTAATTAACTACTACCCTTCTTACCCTGCATGCAAAGCTTTCTACTCCCGTAAAACAAAATAGAAGTTATGCTCAAAGCTTTCCTTCTTCTTTGCGCCTGCAGCAAAAAACTTTGTGCTAATCATTAACCCGCTGGATCCAAAAAGGGTAATTTAGAATTGGGTAATCTGATGCCAGCAGCCGCGGTTACATCTGACAATTCTAGTTAATATTTCCGGAAATGCGAAATAACCAACCTTTTTGACTTAAAACAAATTTCACTAGGAGTCCAATCCGAGTTGATCTATTTACTCCCTAATTTTCACCTCTTATCTTCGCGAAAGTCTATACAAAAACAAGGATTTGATACCCTTTTATTGTTGACCTTAAAAATAAAATACATCCAGGGCATTATTGGCACATGCCATAAACTCAAAGATCTTGGCGGTATCTCAACTTCTCAGGGGAGCCTGTTCATTAAACTGATAATCCGCACTACCCCTTACCTTTTCTTGACCTCCAGCTTATACATCGCCGTCTAAAATTTACCTAAAAAAGCACAAAAGTATAGTTCTGTGACTCCCTTCGTCCTTACGTCAGGTCGACATGTAGCTTATGAAAAGGACTGAATGGGCTACAATTACCTAATAAAATGGACGCTTATTTAGAACTAAGCAAAAACTGGACTTGAAAGTAATTTTGCCTCATTACGACAAAATGAATTTGTCATCTGTGATGTGTACAAATCGCCCGTCACTCCCGTTGAAAAATGGGATAAGTCGTAACATAGTAGGCGTAGCGGAAGCTGCGCCTAAGATTTCTAACTAATCTATGGTTTCTAACCTATTTTTCTACTCCTCTAATCTCCATACTTATATTGCAAAACCTATCCTATAACTTACAAAGCAGATATCCCCTCGTACCTTTTGCATCATGGTTTAACAAGACCTCACAGAACTTCTTACACCACGAAACTAATCTAGAGCTAAACTCTCCTTGTTAAGAACTCATTCTATGCTGTTGCATAATCAAGAAAAAAGGACTTTTTAGCAGCTACATACCTACCGCGTTTAGTGATAGCTTGTTTCTTATAAAATTTATTTCAGTAAAATAAGCTAACAAAATACACCTAACAACCCACCATAACTTAGCTATATTAATAAAGTAAAGAAAACCTTACTTTATCCCTTTACACAACCTCTTTAATCTCCCCCCAGGCTTTGAAACAGCCATTGCCATCAAAAACGTTTTTGTTTTATATAACAAATTCCTTAACTTATGTGTACAAATTTAAATAAGATAACATAAATAACTTCCCCTTATCTCAAATAATGTATAAAATTAGTATTTCTTAGCTATTTTCCTATATCACTACTTTTTTCCCTTCACCTCATTTCAAGATCCAACTCTTTCTTAAGGAACTCGGCAACCCAAGGCCTTGCCTGTTTACTAAAAACATGTCTTCTAGAATAAACATTAATTAGAAGTCCGACCTGCCCAGTGAAAAGTTAAACGGCCGCGGTAGCCTGACCGTGCTAAGGTAGCGCAATCACTTGCCTTTTAATTGGAGGCTAGTATGAATGGTCAGACAAGGGCCTACCTGTCTCAAAAAAGACACTATAAATTGACCTTCGGGTGCAGAGGCCCGAATATAAATAAAAGACGAGAAGACCCTATCGAGCTTTAATCTCAATTAATTTATAAGCATAATATAGATTTTTGTTGGGGCAACAAAGGGGCAAGCAAAATCCCCTTTTTCTTTTCCGGCAACAAGCTGTTAATTGAAAATAATTTCTTATACTCAATAAACATTAATTTCATAACAAAAGATATCAGCTACCGTAGGGATAACAGACTAATGTCTCTTCAGAGTTCTAATCGACAGAGACGCTTGGCACCTCGATGTTGGCTTAGGAACCCAGTCGCGAAGCAGCACTCCGACCTAGTAGGCTTGTTCAGCCTTTAATTTCCTACATGAGCTGAGTTTAGACCGACGTAAGTCAGGTCAGTTTCTATCTTTATTTTTACTACTTTTTTGTTCGTACGAAAGGATTTCAAAAAAGAAAGTTTTTCTTCCCGATGAATCTTTATAACATACTCTTATTTTCACCTCTTCTACCTCAGAACAGATATTGCGCCGGAACGAACGGATAGTCCTGATGCGACTAAACATGGAATAACCCCCCAATATCTTGCTTGAAAGCTTTTAGAAGCGTCGGATTTTTAACCCGAGGATGAGAAATTTCTCTCAAGCACCATGCTCCTTACTTTACTTACCCTAGCTTTAAGTACCCTACTAGCGGCTCTCATCCTAACAGTGACAAAACTCATCTCTTTTCGTTCATTTGCAGATCGAGAGAAACTCTCTCCCTTCGAATGCGGGTTTGACCCTAAATCCTCGGCACGACTCCCATTTTCACTGCGGTTCTTTCTTCTAGCCGTAATCTTCCTTGTTTTCGACATCGAAATTGCACTCTTACTCCCACTACCCCTGGCAATGACTTCCTTCTCAACAACACTCCTAGGAAGCAGATTAGCGTTCATCCTTGTCCTAATTTTAGGGGTCCTTCATGAATGAAACCAAGGATCCTTAAACTGATAACCTCCCTGTCTTTGTAGCTTAACTGTAAAGCATGGCTTTGAAGCGGCCAAGATAGGTTTCCTCGAAGACAGCCTCAGTAGTTTAATTAGGAACATCGGTCTTGTAAACCGAAGGATGAGAGATACCTCCTGAGGCTTTCTCCCTTTTTCCCACATTAAGGGAAAACACTAATTGGTCGAATTTTGCCCAAAAAACTTGTCCAAAAACGTGCATTTTTGACCCCTTTTAAACAGAATTACGTTTTTTTATCACTAGAAAGTTTTCAGTTCTCTTTTTTTTAAAAACTTTTTTATTTTTAATTTCCGACTTTTTAAACAATATCGCCCCCCTAAGAGATTAACCATGAAATAACTACAAAATTTCCTACCAAAACAGTTTCAATCTTTATTCCCCTAAATCTCCAAGCCCCCGCCTTTCTACAAATAAGCACCTTTCTACTAAGCTTTTTTAACAAAAAACGCCTACCAATTTTACTTACCAGAACACTTTCAACTTTTTCATTTTTTCCTTAAAGTCTCCTAGTGCCCTCTTTTTCGTAAATAAACATCTTCCTACTATAAATCTTCTAGTAAAATACCGGTAATTTTCTCTACTAAACTATTTTCAGCCCTCTTATTTTTTCTTAAAATCCTTGGGTGTACCCCTGTCTTTTTCGTAAATAAATACCTTTCTACTGGAAATCTCCTAGCAAAGAAATACCCGACAATTTTCTTTACTATAGCACTTTCAGTTCTCTTACTTTTTTTCTCAAAATCATTGGTGTGCCCCTGCCTTTTTCGTAAATAAATATCTCTCTAGTAGAAATCTCTTAACAAAGAAATACCCGACAATTTTCTTTACTGTAGCACTTTCAGTTCCCTTACTTTTTTCTTAAAATCCCTGGGTATACCCCTGCCCTCTTCGTAGCTAAATATCTCTCTGCTAAAAATTCTTCTAATAAAGAGATGCCCAACAACTTTCTCTGCCACAACACTTTTGGCCCTCTTACTTTTCTTTGCCCCCCTAAATATACCTTTACCTTTTATAAGTAATCCTCTCGCTAGACCTCTTAACAAAAGCAAAATTTACCTATCGAGAACCTAATAACACTCTCTTTTTTGATTATCCCCTCAGAGACTTTTTATCTAAAGATAGCTAGCCTTCCATGTTTTTTTCCATAAACCTCTTTACTATTCTATTTCCTATCTCATCAACCTTATCTTTATTAGCACACCGTCGCCAGTTTCTAATAGCGTTACTTTTCCTAGAAGCTTTAGCCCTATCCTTGGCAACACTAGCTTCTTTTTCAACTTATTCTAACTTGTTTATGATTTTAATTATTCTAACCTTTGCAGCTTGCGAAGCAAGATTAGGGCTAGCCCTTCTAGTAGTAATAACCCGCTCATTTGGCTCAGACTTACTATTAAACCTTACCAATAATAAATGATAAAACTAATAACCCCAATAATCTTCTTACTCTGCCTTTCAGCTCCCTGATATGCCGTTATCGCCTCTTTCTTCACTCTTTTTTTCATTATCTCTTTCTACTGCTACTCACCCCTCTTAAGCGCACAAATAGTATCACCATTATTTATTCTTGACCAACTTTCTTGACCACTTATAGCCCTCACCCTATGGGTTGTAATTCTCAGGATTCTCGCAAGACAAAAAATCTACCAATCTAAATCTTCTCCCCTAACCTTTAGATCAATTATAACTATTCTATGCTTGAGATTGTTTCTATGTTTCGCGAGCGCTAACATCCTTATATTTTATATTTTCTTTGAGCTTGTCCTACTTCCCACACTAGCCTTAATTATCATCTGAGGCTACCAGCCAGAACGACTTCAAGCAGGAATATACCTTCTCTTATATACTATTACTGCCTCTCTTCCTTTTCTTTTAACAATTATATTTCTATTCTCCACAAACGGCCATTTAAGGTTTACTCTTCTTATCTGCTTTCCTCTTATATCTAAACCTACAACAATTATTTGATCTTTATTTCTCATAGCAGCATTCTTAGTAAAAATACCTATATACTTAACTCATCTTTGACTTCCAAAAGCCCACGTAGAGGCTCCCGTAGCAGGCTCTATGCTACTAGCAGGAATCCTCTTAAAACTAGGAGCTTACGGACTCCTTCGTCTAAGTACCGTCTCTTCTTCTCTAATCTATTCATTATTGCCCTTTGTTCTACCTATCTCTCTTTGAGGAGGCGTGATAACAAGCCTAATTTGCCTGCGGCAAAGAGACCTAAAGGCCTTAATTGCTTATTCTTCAATTGGTCACATAGGGCTAGTCATTGCAGGGATCTATAGAGGCACATCCTGAGGATATCAAGCAGCTTTAACAATAAGAATTGCTCACGGTTTATGTTCTTCAGCCCTCTTTGCCCTAGCAAACATTTTATACCAAACAGCTTCTACTCGAAGACTATTTCTCCTGAAAGGATTCCAGACTCTCTTTCCAGCTATAGCATTTTGATGGTTTATCTTCTCAGTTATCAATATAGCTGCACCGCCTTCTCTAAACCTCCTCGCAGAAATAGTACTAATAACAAGAATTATTGCAGTCTCCTTATATACGACGGTTCCCTTAGCACTAATAAGGTTCCTGACAGGTGCCTATTCCTTAGTACTCTTTGCCTCCACACAACACGGAGCTGTTAACCCCCTAAATAACCCAATAATATTATGTAAGCAAGACTCACACCTCTTACTACTTCTTCATCTCGTTCCCTTAATTCTAATAACCTTTATACCCTCGGTCTCAACGGGCTGACTATTCTAAAGTGGCAGAAAAGTGCATTAGGTTTAAGCCCTAAACATGGACCTAAATCCCTTTAGAACTATGGCATTTTTTATTTCACTAGTTATTACCTACCTCATAGCAGCCTTAGCTATAGCATTCTATACCTTAGTCGAGCGGAAATTACTAGGCTATTTCCAGACACGAAAAGGGCCCAACAAAGTTGGACTTATGGGCCTCCCACAACCATTCGCAGATGCACTAAAACTTTTTGCTAAAGAAATCAGAACTCCCACATTTGCTAATTTAACCCCCTTTATTCTTGCACCCGCGGCTAGACTAATTATTGCTCTAACCCTATGATATCTATATCCCCATCTGACCCCTACAACATTCTTTTCCTTTAGCATCCTTTTTTTCCTAATAATTTCTAGCTTAAACGTTTACACAACTCTGGGTGCCGGTTGATCCTCTAATTCCAAGTACGCTCTTCTAGGAGCTTTGCGAGGAGTTGCACAAACGATCTCCTATGAAGTAAGTATAATCCTTGTTCTACTAAGTCCTTTAATGATTGCTAATTCGCTGAACTTCCTCAACATCGCCTCTACAATAACTATTCCAATCGCTCTATTACTCCCTCTTACCTTAGCTATTTGATTTATTACCACACTAGCCGAAACAAATCGGACCCCATTCGATTTTGCAGAAGGAGAGTCGGAATTAGTCTCAGGATTTAACACAGAGTATAGAAGAGGAACTTTCGCCCTAATCTTTATAGCTGAGTATATGAACATTCTATTTATAAGTTTAATCACCGCCTACCTATTTTTTCCTTCCTTCTCCGTTATTTTATCCACTACTTTATCGATCACAGTTGCATTCTTATTCATCTGAGTCCGCGCAACTCTCCCCCGTATACGATATGACCGCTTAATAAGACTCACTTGGAAAGTATTCCTCCCCTTCTCCTTAAGCTTAATGCTAATCCCCCTTGGACTCTCTTTTGTCTTATAGAATTTTAAGTTAAAAAAACTAGTAGTCTTCAAAACTACCAATGGAGCTTCTTCAAATTCTGATGCTCTTAGACATTTTTTCTTCTTTTGACCCTGCTACTAATATTATAGGAAATAAAATTTATTTCTGAGTAATTTCTATCATCCCCCTTCTAATATTTACATCCAACTACTGAATTTATAGCTCTCGTCATCTATCGCTTATCTTACTCCCCATGCTCCTAATAAAGGACCAGGCTTCTCGTACCTCTGCAACACACTTACCAGGATTTCACGCCATCCTTATCTCCCTTTTCCTTACTCTTATTTTCTTAAACTTAGCTGGATTAATTCCCTATATTTTTAGAGTGACCAGACATTTAGTCTTCACGGTGCTCTTTGCACTTCCACTATGGCTTTCTCTAATCTTCTCAAGCATTACTCACGCTCCAACCTCTTTTGCTGCAGGTCTCCTGCCCGGAGGCGCTCCCGGATGATTAAACCCGTTCTTGGTTCTAGTTGAAACAGTGAGAACCCTTGTTCGACCAATAACACTATCTTTCCGACTCACAGCTAACATGAGTGCAGGACACATCGTGCTAACCCTATTGGGAGTATATATAAGAATAACATATTGATCTTCTACTTTCACAGGCTTCTTTATCTTACTTATTACACAAGTAGGTTACTTTCTCTTCGAAATGGGAATTGCCTTAATCCAAGCCTATATTTTCTGTTTACTCCTTTCTCTATATTCTGACGACCACCCACTATCTTGGTTGAGAGCATTATAATGCAGTCTGGTTTCGGCCCAGAAAGAGAAGAAAACTCTTCCTCATACCAGCCTATATAGTTTAAAAAAAATAGTAACTTGTGGTTTTACAGATGCGTCCTGCTATAGGCCATGACCCTAATTTCTACTCGCTATTCTTTTCTTTTATATTTCTTAAGACTCTTTACCTTTTGTCTTGCTATGTTTTTTACCTACAATAGCAAAACACTACTCTTTTCTTGAACTTTTATAAACCCCTTATCAACAGTACTTGCTGCCCATATCCTTTTAGACCCTATAGGGTTAACTTTTTCAGCCGTTGTACTCTTTATCTCTGCCAACGTATTATTATTTTCCACAAAATATATATCAGACGAAATTTTTCTTCCTCGATTCATCCTTTTAGTTCTCTTATTTGTTCTATCCATAAACTTCTTAATCTTCATCCCTAATTTAATAGCTCTTCTGTTAGGATGAGACGGGTTAGGCCTTATTTCCTTCTGCCTAGTTATCTACTATCAAAATCCTAAGTCTTTAGCAGGAGGCATACTCACAGCACTCTCCAACCGAGTAGGCGACGTAATAATCCTTCTATCAATCGCATTTCTGATTAACCAGGGCCATTGACTAATCACCCACTCATTCCTGTCTAACAACTTTAACCTTGCTATTATCATTATAATCCTTACGGCCGGCATAACAAAAAGAGCCCAAATTCCCTTCTGTAGCTGACTTCCTGCTGCCATGGCAGCTCCCACTCCCGTGTCAGCGTTGGTCCATTCCTCAACTCTGGTAACCGCGGGCGTTTTTCTCTTAATTCGATTCTATCCATTTCTGTCCATTAGCCCTTATTTTAATATAGCTCTACTTCTAATCTCCTCCCTAACAATACTAATAGCAGGAATAGCAGCCATAATAGAGTCCGACCTAAAAAAAATTATTGCTCTCTCTACACTAAGCCAACTAGGAATCATAATATCTACTTTGGCAATGGGAATACCATGACTCTCTTTTTTCCATCTGTTATCCCATGCCCTATTTAAGGCTCTTCTCTTCCTGACAGCGGGCGCACTAATCTTTCTCTTCTCCCATAACCAAGACCTACGAATAGTAGGCAATCTTCCTTCTCAGCTTCCTTTCATTACCTCCGCTATACTCACTGCAAACCTAGCTCTTTGTGGGTTCCCTTTCTTGGCAGGATTTTATTCTAAAGATCTAATTCTCGAGCACGCATTAAGCTCCTCTATTTCCCCCTTCATCGTCTTTTTGGCCATGGGAGGAACACTTCTAACATCAGCATACTCAATACGATTTATATTAACGTCTATTTGAGCCCCAACACTACGCACTCCAATACATTATTCAGAAGAAAAGATTTTCTTCCTCGCGCCAATAAAATTCTTAAGTATAGGTGCAATCACCGGCGGGGCTCTAATTAACTGAACTGCAATTCCCGTTTCTCCTGAACCAGAACTTCTATCAATTGTTAAACTTCTCCCCTTTCTCCTAACCCTTCTAGGTGCATACCTAATCTGATCTCTATCAGCCATGCTTACAAAAATAAAAGCTCTCTCTTTCACTATGCCCCTCTTCTCTTCCTCCTTAACTTCCATATGATTCTTCACTCCTATCAGGACTCAACTCCCTCTAACAAATCCTATAATAACCTCTAACCTTATATTCTCTGTCCTCGACCAAGGCTGATGAGAGCTAGTAGGCCCCCAAGGGGTCCCCAAAGCCACAACATCTCTATTTTCTTTATTTCAACACTGAAACGCCCTATCTCCAACAGTTCTACTAATACTAAGGATCATGGTTATCTCTCCTCTCCCCTTTCTGCTGTCCTTATAAGGTGAGTAGGCTACAGAAAAAAGCTTCTAACTTTTTATCTAAGTGGTTAAACTCCATTTTCTCCTTATACGTCATACTAGTTTAACAAGAACCTGTGTTTTGCATACACAAAGTAGAATCATTTCTGTATGACCCTTATGCTTATCCTTATACCTTATTCCTCCTTATTTTTTTTCTTCCTCTTCACTTCAGTTATCATAGTTCTAGCCTCTCCTAACTGATTTATAGCTTGAATAGCAATGGAACTTAACCTTCTAAGATTCATTCCGCTGCTAACTTCGAGAAAATCTATACAAGAAACAGAATCCAGCGTAAAATATTTCTTTGCACAGGGGGTCGGAAGAGCACTAATTTTAATAGGGGCCTTCTACAACTTCAACTTTGCCTCTTTCTTTATTCTAATCGGTCTCCTATTCAAATTAGGTGCTGCGCCTTTTCACCTGTGGTTTCCCAGGGCAATATCTGGCATCTCCTGAAACTCATGTATTCTCATATCAACCTGACAAAAAATTGCTCCTCTAAGCCTCCTTACCACCTTAAGCCAAAGCTGACCATTACTTATTCTCTCCTCTGCCGCTCTCTCTGCATTAATAGGAGGCCTAATAGGAATTAACCAATCATATCTCCGCGCCCTGCTAGCCTATTCCAGGATCACTCATACAGGATGGATATTAGCATTAATCACCCAGTCCTACCCTATTATAATTTCTTACTTCTTAATTTACTCTATCATCTCTGTCTCTATTATGATATCCTTAAATAACAGAAATGCTCTTTCCCTCTCCTTCTTTACCTCTTACCCCCTTCTAATGTTTTTACAACTACTTTCCTTAGGGGGCTTACCTCCTCTGACAGGCTTTGCAGCCAAATTATTATCACTCTCCTATCTTGCTCCATTCTCTTTGCCTCTATCACTTATCTTAATCCTAGGCTCTCTCCTAGGCCTTTATTACTACCTTACCATGACATTCTCAATTCTGTACTCTTCCTTTCTATACCCTAAAATTTCTTACTCTCCCCTTTCCCTTAACCTTTCATTCCTAACCACACTCAGCCTTTCATTATTTCTCACTTTCACAATCTTTATTCCCTAAT